GGAGGCAACGGGGATTCGACTTCCCCTGGGGGTAGGGTACTACACTATAAAGGGAAGTTTTTTATATCATGTATTACGAATAAACCCCCAATGGGCTCTTCTTGGGTCTGGGTCGATGCCCGAGCGGTTAATGGGGACGGACTGTAAATTCGTTGGCAATATGTCTACGCTGGTTCAAATCCAGCTCGGCCCAACAATTCTCCAATATACCCCGAGGTGGTATAACCCCCCTGTCCTTCAGAAATACCCGATACGTAGGAATAAGAATAAAAAGAATAAAAATTTATGCTAGATCCCTTCTTCTTATTTCCCTGGGATTGTAGTTCAATTGGTCAGAGCACCGCCCTGTCAAGGCGGAAGCTGCGGGTTCGAGCCCCGTCAGTCCCGACAGATTCAATAAGTACATCAATCATCTTTCCCTTTTCTGTCAACAAGGGAACAGGAATAAAAATTTCATTCCCGAGGGGGTTATTTTTTCTTTCCCCTTTCGTTTCGCCATTCTCATCAAAAAAAAAAATAGGGGAATTTTAGTTAATTCAACTAGTACTGGTTGGTAGTAGAAAGACATACGTAAATTGGTATAATTGCTGGGAGCACGATAGTCAGTATTCCAAGAGATAACGAATCCGCTTTTTCGATGGAATAGAGGACTCTATATTTCCCAAGCGCACATACAAAAATGGAATTCCTTTTTTGTACAATACAAAATGAATTTAACAGAATTCCCCTGATAGAATACTTTACAACTTAAAAAGTATCCCCTTCTGACTCCGGTTTTGTTTGTGTAACCTATAATGTGAAGTTTAAAAAAGATCTTTTATTCAAAAGTAATTTTTGATTGGATCGGGAATCCTATTTTGGATTCAGTATGGATAAAAGATCTTCCTATGTTATACTATTCAATTCGCGACGACGAATTTATTTGATAGCTCAGATTTGATAGCTCAGATATTGTTATTCATGATATTGGTCCGATTCAAGATCATTGAGAGATAATTCATTCATTGAATTTACAGGCGAAAGATTTATCATCTCTATGGGATTAAATCCCGAGTTATTGTGAAGTAAAAAAAAGATGAGATTATGGAAGTAAATATTCTTGCATTTATTGCTACTGCACTGTTCATCCTAGTTCCTACTGCTTTTCTGCTTATCATTTATGTAAAAACAGAAAGTCAAAATCAAAATAAAAAGGATTAATTAATTTGAATGAAACTTGACTTCTGAGTTCTTATCAAAGATTGAATAAAAAAGGTAAAATTATTCCAATTTGGCGTCTTAAATGAAATGAGCGGACTAGAATCGACAGTATTCTATCAGATCCGATACTATAGTATAGTAAGAAAGAAATATATATTTCTTTCTTACCATATCTATTATTTTTAGTGTAGTGTATAAAGTTGTACTTTATAATAAAGACAGGGACTTCGTGTCGATCAATCTACAATATTATCTTGATATATGTAATGTAAATATCAAGATAATATATGGAATTTACATAGAACCAATTCTCTTTTTTTTATACATCTTTTTTTGATCAATATTAAAAAACTGTCTTGTCTTACTTTCTAGTTATAATTTATCGATTTATTTTTATTTGCAATCTGAGTCTCGTGATCTATCGAAAGAATCAACGAAGGAAAAAGCATTAGCGGCATCTATTAAAGAGCCGTAATATTTTTTCTAGCATTCCTAAGAAAAACTGGATTGATCCATTGACAGGAGTTCTATGGTCACTTCTTCGTATTTTAAAAGGGAATAAGTATAATAAAATAATAAACCTCACAAATTTTTAATGCTTGAAACCCTGATAAAGTCGAAATTACATTTCAAAAAAAAAAATAAAAGAATCGGTAAGTGCGCAATATGTGACTCCCAAGTCAAGATCTTATTATGCATACTCTCTTGTTATACAACCACTATGCCTAATTTTTTATCATAGAAATAGTGTATACACTTAAAAATTTTCTTTTTGAGCAGGAAAAGGTAAAGTAAAGAGGGAAACAAAAAAGGGGGGTCGGGCCTTCTTTAGTATCCATCTAAAACTAAAATTATGGGAAGAGCCCGTTCATTGAAATATAAAATTTAGGACGAATTTGGTTGGAATAAAATTCCAATAATCTGTATCCCTTTGCTTTCGAGATACAAATATGGGAATCCTGGAAATATCTCTTTGATTGAAAGAATTTTATGAATAAAATACATTACTCCACTAGAATCCAATGTAAGGTAATAAATGAATATATTTTTTAAATAATTCAAAACATGTTGCAGAACGATCTAGAAAACAATTGATATGGTTTGATTCCTCAATCAATTCGTAGTACCTCTAGAGTCCACTTCTTCCCCATACTACGAGTGAAAGGGAAAAAGTAAAGACTACCATTAAAGCAGCCCAAGCGAGACTTACTATATCCATGTAAATTATGTCCCCTATCTCTATGAAGGAATTATTCCATTATTGCTCATTAATAATAGTCGAATCAACGGCGCAGAGTCA